AACTAATAACCAACTCTTCGTTTCGCATTATCTGGATACAAAAAAGCAGCCAAGGTATGATATATTGGTCATATCATTGTAGCAACTGAAATCTTTTTTGCATAAACAAAAGAAAAACCAATTTGATTATGATATAGAAAGTATGCAGATAAAAGGAAAGTTGAGAGAAAGAAAGAAAAAGAATATCAATGATATCGGATTTCAATCTATGTAAGGTTTATGAATCATCTCATAAAAGGCAGTGTAATAAAGCATCAATACAGATTCATCCATAACTCTATGAATCTATTCATAGAAAAAATCAAGAGCCTCGAGCCAATAAAGACTGAGAAGATTGACTCAAGAACAAATTTCAGGAAGGGCTCCATTGTAGAATTCAAACCTAACCATTAATTGAGAAGCGATGAGAACGACGGAACCTATGAATACGTAAGATTCTATTGAAAAATGAATCCTAATAATTTATTAGGTGGGATGGCGGAATGAACCAGGGACAAATTCATTTATTCCGAGAAGTCATGAGCTAACCCTACGACGGAAACAGATATTAAAAGAGTAAATATTCGCCCGCGAAGGTTTTTATTAGATTACTCAATCTTCTTTTACATTACTCAATCTTATTCGATCCAATATAATAATATGATCAAAGGCAAACCAAAATAAGGATTCGTTATAAAAAAAAAGAGATTATCTCATTATCTATAAATAGAAATAATTATCTAAAAATAGAATAATATATCCAAACAAGATATAGAAATTTCTAATAGATTAAATAAAATATCAAAGAATCCACGATTCAGTATATTTTCATAAATGGGAATCATTTCATTCGCGAGGAGCCGGATGAGAAGAAACTCTCATGTCCGGTTCTGTAGTAGAGATGGAATTGAGAAAGAGCCATCAACTATAACCCCAAAAGAACCAGATTTCGTAAACAACATAGAGGAAGAATGAAAGGAATATCTTATCGAGGAAATCATATTTGTTTCGGTAAATATGCTCTTCGGGCACTTGAACCCACTTGGATCACATCGAGACAAATAGAAGCAGGGCGGCGAGCAATGACAAGAAATGTGCGTCGTGGCGGAAAAATATGGGTACGTATATTTCCAGACAAGTCAGTTACTGTAAGACCTACGGAAACACGTATGGGTTCGGGTAAAGGATCTCCCGAATATTGGGTATCCGTAGTTAAACCAGGTAGAATACTTTATGAAATGGGTGGAGTAGCAGAAAATATAGCCAGAAAGGCTATTTCAATAGCGGCGTCCAAAATGCCTATACGAACTCAATTTTTGATTTTTGGATAGGAACGTAGAACTAAAGGAAAGAATTCGGGGGGGGGGTAAAAAAACAATTGAAGATTTCTTTTTGACAAACAATATTTTTTTTATTTCGCCCTTTGCTTTGCATTGAAAGAACAGATTAAAAAATGATATGATTCAACCTCAAAGCCATTTGAATGTAGCGGATAACAGCGGTGCCCGAGAATTAATGTGTATTCGAATTATAGGAGCTAGTAATCGCCGATATGCTCATATCGGTGATATTATTGTTGCTGTGATCAAGGAAGCATTACCAAATACACCTCTAGAAAGATCAGAAGTGATCAGAGCTGTAATTGTACGTACTTGTAAAGAACTTAAACGTGACAACGGTATGATCATACGATATGATGACAATGCTGCAGTTGTCATTGATCAAGAACGAAATCCAAAAGGAACTCGAGTTTTTGGTGCGATTGCCCGAGAATTGAGACAGTTCAATTTCACTAAAATAGTTTCATTAGCACCTGAGGTATTATAAGATGAGATCATACGTATAATAGTTCTATTTATACATAGTATTTGAATGAAATAGATTGAATTAATTAGTGGATTTGATTATATCTTATGTATATCCCTTGTATTATATTAATAATAAATATATAAATATTTGAAATACAAAATAGCATGTTGATTATATCAACAATGGGAGGCAAGATAAATTTGAGTTTATCATGGGTAAGGACACTATTATTGACATAATAACCTCTATACAAAATGCTGACATGCATAGAAAAAGGACGGTTCAAATAGCATCCACTAACATCACGGAAAACATAGTGAAAATCCTTTTACGAGAAGGTTTCATCGAAAACGTAAGGAAGCATCAGGAAAACAACAAATATTTTTTTGTTTTAACCCTACGACATAGAAGGAATAGGAAAGGTCCCTCTAGAACTATTTTAAATTTAAAACGGATCAGTAGGCCTGGCCTACGAATCTATTCGAACTATCAACGAATTCCTAGAATTTTAGGCGGGATGGGAATTGTAATTCTTTCTACTTCTCGAGGTATAATGACAGGTCGAGAGGCTCGACTAGAAGGAATCGGCGGAGAAATTTTGTGTTATATATGGTAATCTTTCTGATATCTGAATTGAATCCAATCCAGAATTCCCTATTTGTCAAAAAAAAAGGGGGGGCGAGTAAATTGATATCATTCCTCCTACATTAGG